TGGTCTTGCTTGAAATATAGTCAAAAAATCTAGTAAGTCTTTTTTGTTGTCAAATAAGAGAAATTTCGCTAGAATTTGATGGAATCAAAAAAGGCCCGGTTGGGTAGTGACCGGGCCAGGTCCGTGGAAAGAAAAGGGCCTTTCGAAGAAAATCAAAGCAAGGAAGTCCTCGTTCTTTATCTTTCGTTTTCTTTATATTAGCTTTTTTGAGTTTTGACTTTATCGAAACGGAATAGCTAAGACACGTTTTACATATCTTGAGAATCAAAATAAAGAAGGAGAAAGAAAGACGGTTTTGAATCCTTTTTTCATGTGGAATGTAACATATTAATAATTATAATTATCTTTTTCAATAGGGAGAGATGGCTGAGTGGACGAAAGCGGCGGATTGCTAATCCGTTGTACGAGTTATTCGTACCGAGGGTTCGAATCCCTCTCTTTCCGTTTTCGTCGATGACTTGATATTTTCTTTTCTTTCAAATTTCACAAACCCCTTTTTCCTAGTTAAATGTGTGGAATAGATAAAAAATCTTAAGAAAATGCAAAAATCAAGATAGAAAAACGAAAAAACCTTTATTCTTCGCGTCCAGGATTACGTCCTGGGTCATTAGATAAGAATCCAAAGATGAAGAGAGAAACAAAGAATATTACTACTGTGTAAACGAAAAGTTTAAGCGTAAGCATTACACAATCTCCAAGAGCCTTTTGTTTGGAAAAAACGAGAAAAGAGAATAGATCGTCCATTTTTCTACCCCATATTCTATTTTGACACCAAGAAATGAAGTGCTTTCTCGAACTCGAAAATAAGTTTATCAGGCCAAATAAGAGTCTTTGATTCCCCAAGATGACTTCATGCCGATAATGAGATCTGGGCGCGGGACCCTAATTCTGTATAAAATCACATAGAAAGTAAGGCCTTGCACTGGAAAAAGGGCCAGAATAGGGAAATCTGGCGAGCCAGATTTGATTTCTCGCGGCGATCCAAGAATTTCAACGTTTGCCTCAACGATTGATGCGGGAAAGACTTATTTGATCTTATCAATCGTTAGAAATTTTTCTCGAAGAAATCATGCATTTTCTAGGATCGTCTAGGATAGTATTAAGTATCTTATCGAAAACTTACAGCAGCTTGCCAAACAAAGGCTAAAAGAAAAAAGAACAGGGGTATGACTGGCATAATATCTATGATTGGATTTAAAAAGGCATAGGCCTCGGGCAATTTGGCAAAGAAAAGACTAGTTGGATAAAGGGCAGAATTAAGACAGATACAGATCAAACTAAAGAGATTAAGCATAGCAGACATTTTGTTCTTGGCGATAATTGCAATTTGATTGAGTTCTTGAGATAAGGAAAACGGAAGAAAGTAAGGTAGACAAAAAAATCCTTCTTTTTCTTTGAACCGGCCCAATCAAAAATCCTCCAATTCTCAAAGGCGAATAGAAGAAATCATATTTTCATCTACTATTTTAATTACATTCTATCTAATGATCAATAAATTCAGTCGAATTCTATACCTACACGGGTCAAATTCCTAGCACAAACCGAGAATCTATATAATTGCATTATCTCTTCTCTATTATCTCTTCTCTATAATCTCTTAGCGTAAAATTGTCGCTAAAGATAAAGATTTATTGTAAAGTAAAAAAATAATATAAATTATCTAAATAATATGGATTATCTAAACAAAATAAACGTGACACGGGTAGTTGCGAAAAATCTTTCTTTGGACTATAATATGAATGATCAAATGAAAACAAATCAATGTGACACCAGGGCGTAGCCGAGTGGTAAGGCGGCGGGTTTTAGTCCCGGTAATCGAAGGTTCGATATAATATGGATTATCTAAACAAAATAAATGTGACCCGGGTAGTTGCGAAAAATCTTTCTTTGGACTATAATATGAATGATCTAATGAAAACAAATCAATGTGACACGGGTAGTTGCGAAAAATCTTTCTTTGGACTATAATATGAATGATCTAATGAAAACAAATCAATGTGACACCGGGGCTAGCCGAGTGGTAAGGCGGCGGGTTTTGGTCCCGGTAATCGAAGGTTCGATATAATATGGATTATCTAAACAAAATAAATGTGACCCGGGTAGTTGCGAAAAATCTTTCTTTGGACTATAATATGAATGATCTAAACAAAATAAACGTGTCCGTGGGGCGTGGCCGAGTGGTAAGGCGGCGGGTTTTGGTCCCGGTAATCGAAGGTTCGATCCCTTTCGTCCCAAGGGACATCTTCATTTGATGTGCTATGGGTATTACCGGGTATTGCCATTACTTCTTGAAATAACGGACATTTTCTCTTCCTAAGGTACTTTAGTTCAGTTCTACTCGGATTCCATTAAATTTTGTAACTTTAATTAAGGAGAAGGGAAATGCAAAACAATGTGCCATGTAATTGTTTTTATTGGGATTTTTATTTTCTTCCATTAAATTTTGTAACTTTATTAAGGAGAAGGGAAATGCAAAACAATGTGCCATGTAATTGTTTTTATTGGGATTTTGAGTTTCTTCCATTAAATTTTGTAACTTTATTAAGGAGGAGGGAAATGCAAAACAATGCGCCCTGTGATTTTTTTTATTGTGATTATGATTCTTATTGTGAGTGTTACTTTTTGACTTATGGGGGGATTTCTCACCCGAAAGACTACAAGCATCGTTCGAGAACCTGTCTTTCGATAGATTTTTCAAACGACGGTATAAAGAAAGACGGGATAAATGGGAAGAAGTTTCCCGAGTGGGAAAAGAACAGTATTTTTCCACAAACAGACGATACTGGGAGAAAATTGATTTCTGATCGGAACGAGCACGAACCGGCGCTTACGTGCCCCCATCATAAAAAATGCCGGGGATACACGCACGAACCGGCGCTTACGTGCCCCCATCATAAAAAATGCCGGGGATACACGCACGAACCGGCGCTTACGTGCCCCCATCATAACAAATGCCGGGGATACACGCACTCTTCCAATAAGGCTCATTGCGAGACCTACGCTAACGATACTTGTAAGATTTTTTTGGAAGCTTTCCACTCGGGAAGTGCGGCAGGCGAAAGGTGGCTCACTTCCAAAATTAACAGCTTCTCACGTAATGAGCTGGAGGCCCTCCAAGGGGATATTAAATCCCGCCTAAAAAAGGAGGCCCAAAAACCAAAAACCGAACTCAATCCTCGGAACCTTGGATTTTGGCATGGGGCATTCCTCCGTTTGAAAACGATAAGACCCCAGGATTGATACTAAACGAATCAATCCTACGGTTCATAGAACCAATTTTCCAGTCAAAGATTTATTCATAAAACTATGTACCGACTGAACCAATGACTAGTCATGATTTCATAATTAAATCAGTTCCAGAGGGGTTCCAAATTAGAGGAATGTTATGGTTAAACTTCGTTTAAAACGCTGTGGTAGAAAGCAACGTGCGACTTATCGAATCGTTGCAATTGATGTTCGCTCTCGACGAGAAGGAAGAGATCTTTGCAAAGTGGGTTTTTATGATCCGATAAAGAATCAAACGTATTTAAACGTTCCTGCTATTCTATATTTTCTTGAAAGGGGTGCTCAGCCTACAGAAACTGTTCGGGACATTTTAAAGAAGTCGGAGGTTTTTAACGAACTTTCCCCCAATGAAATAAAATGGAATTAATTGAAGGAAATAAGGGGGGTATATGCTACCCCTTTCTCGAACTTTTCTCTATTTTGTTTATTTATTGATTGACTAAATTAGAGATCTTTTTCGACTTCTTATTTTTTCTTCCCCTAGCTAAACTTTTTTATATCTATGTAGTGCCAATCTAACTCAAGTCCTTATTTTTTGGAATATTTTTCAACCGAATTGCTTATCTTTTTCCATTATATTCCTTTATATTGACAACAATGCATTGAACAAATATAATGCAGCGTGATAAAGGGATCCCTTTTTTATAAAGGGATCTCTTTATTTCCGTCCCATCGGTTTGGTTTTTGCCTTACGTTAGTCAAAAAAGGGGTTCATTGGGTGCGCTTTGATAGACGCATTTTTGCGTGAAAACGTGAATAACACTGACATAAGGAAGGATCTATCATTATTTCTGGTTTTTCTGTTATCGGAAAATTTCTTGTATTTTCATCTGAGTTATTACGTTTTCTGTTCGTAATCGATTCGAAAATGGGTTTTTATGCTGTGATTCGCTCGTCGAATCTTTTTTTTCCTTTTGATTATATCTACAGACTTTTTTCTTCTATTCGGGTTGCTAACTCAACGGTAGAGTACTCGGCTTTTAAGTGCGACTCGGATCTTTTACACATTTAGATGAAGTGATGAATTCATCCATACCATCGGTAAAGTTTGGAAGACCACGACTGATCCTAAAAGGGAATGAATGGAAAAAATAGCATGTCGTAGCAACCAAGAGTTCTGAGAATCTTTTCTTCTTTCCCGATCGGGACAAAACTTTGTTTAACTTATTGGAAGGGAGTCAAATGGATTCAATTTCAAGTTGGGTCAAATAAATAAATGGATAGAGCCCTCTGGCTTCAATTAATTTAATGAAATTATAAGGAACGAAAAAGCAACGAGCTCCCATTCTTAATTTGAATGATTATCCGATCTAATTAGACGTTAAAAATAGATTAGTGCCTGAATACGGGTAAGGGCTTATCCGAGAAGCGGATTCTTTATTTTTTCATGAATCCTAAATATTAGCATTCTCCATTCCAGAATGGAGCTGTGTGTGTATAAGAAAGAGTAGATTGATAACAAAATTTCCAAAATCAAAAGAGCGATTGGGTTGAAAAAATAAAGGATTTCTAACCATCTTGTTATCCTAGAACGAATATAAACGACTTCAAGAAAATGGAAGAAAGAGAGGATCGAGAATCCGTTGATAAGTTTACCGAGGTATCGCTTCCTTATCTTACTCGAAAAATACCTTGTTTTGACTGTATCGCACTCTGTATCATTTGATAACTCCCAAAATTCTCTACCTTTGGTTCAAATAGCATTAAAATGGAGAAATTTCAAAGCTCTTTAGAGCTCGATAGATTTCAACAACACGACTTCTTATATCCACTTATCTTTCAAGAGTATATTTATGCACTTGCTCATGATCATGGTTTAACAAGATGCATTTTGTTGAAAAATGCAGGTTATGACAATAAATTCAGCTTACTCATTGTGAAACGTTTAATTACTCAAATGTATGACCCAAATTTTTGGATTCTTTCTCTGAATGATTCTAAACAAAATCCACTTTGGGGGCGCAATAAGAATTTTGATTTTCAAATGATATCCGAGGGATTTTCGGTCATTATGGAAATTCCATTTTCGCTTCGATTCTTACCTTCCCTAGAAAAGCGCCAAAAGAAAGGGAAAGAGATAGTCAACTCCGCTAATTTACGATCAATTCATTCCATTTTTTCTTTTTTAGAGGACAAAATTTCACATTTAAATTATGTGTTCGATATCCTAATACCTTACCCAATCCATCTCGAAATCGTGGTGCAAGCTCTTCGCTATTGGCTAAAAGATGCTTCGTCTTTGCATTTATTAAGAGTCTTTCTCCACGAATTTCATAATTGGAATAGTCTTCTTACTTCAAAGAAAGTCAGTCCTTCTTTTTCAGAAAGAAATCAAAGATTCTTCTTCTTCCTATATAATTTTCATGTATATGAATACGAATCCGGCTTTGTCTTTCTTCGTAACCAATCTTTTCATTTACGATCAACATCTTTTAGAACGCTTCTTGAACGAATCTATTTCTATAGAAAAATAGAGCATCTTATAGAAACCTTGACCGGGGCTTTTGAAGCCAATTTCTGGGTGTTCAAGGACTCTTTCATGCATTATGTTAGGTATCAAGGAAAAACAATTCTCGCTTCAAAAAGCACGTCTCTTTTGATGCATAAATGGAAATATTACTTTGTCAATTTCTGGCAATCTTATTTTGACCTTTGGTCTCAACCACGAAGAATCCATATAAACCAATTGGCAAACCATTCCCTTGACTTTCTCGGTTATTTTTCAAGTGTGCGGCGAAAGACTTCAACGATACGTAATCAAATGTTAGAAACTTCATTTGTAATCGATCATGCTATTAAGAAGTTTGATACTATTCTTCCAACGAGTCCCCTGATTTCATCCTTGGCTAAAGCCAAATTTTGTAATATATTAGGGCATCCTATTAGTAAGGCCATTTGGATCGATTTATCAGATTCTGAGATTATTGACCGATTCGGACGTATATCCAGAAACCTTTCTCATTATTATAGCGGGTCTTCAAAAAAAAAAACTTTGTCGCGAATAAAGTATATACTTCAACTTTCTTGTGCTAGAACTTTAGCTCGTAAACACAAAAGTACTGTACGGGCTTTTTTAAAAAGATTCGGATCGGAATTATTCGAAGAATTCTTTACGGCGGAAGAACAAGTTCTTTCCTTGACCTTTCCAAGAGCTTCTTTTATTTCGCGGAGGTTCCATCAAAAAAGGGTTTGGTATTTAGATATTATTTGTATCAATGATTTGGCCAATCATGACTGATTCGTTATGAAAGCGCGTAAATGGAAATTTGGATTAGAATTGAATATAATAAATAGCAATAATGAAGAACTAACAAAATTTTTACTTATTTCTATTCTGAAATTTACTTATAAGAAGGGTCTAAGTATTCCACTTTTTGTCTAATGGCGGAACTGAATTTTAGATGTATACAGAGGGAAAGCCGTGTGCAATGAAAAATGCAAGCACGGCTTGGGGAGAGGTTGTTACTTATTTAACTGGTAACATTATCGACTCCATCCGACTAGGTCCGGGTTCGAATCCCGGGCAACCCATTGTTCTGTCCTGTGAGGTTGTTACTTATTTAACCAGTTAAAGTAGAATAAAGTAGAATTATGGGTAGGAATTTCAATTTATTGAATACGGAAAGAGAAGACTACCTTTGCTAGGTTTAGGTAAAGGTATACGAAGAAATTCCTATTTTATTTTGTATTGTTGACAATCTTTCCAATGAAACGTACCAAAGAGAGTCGTTTTTCAAACTTTAGCTTGGGCATAAATATGGATGGTCATTCCTCTACCCATATGAAGGATTATTCGCTTCGACTGGGGTTAGGTTTGATTGGCGTTTTAAAACGGACTCGTTTTAGAATTGTAACTTCCAAAATTTTTGGAATGGATAGGGTTCTAGGGCTATACGGACTCGAACCGTAGACTTTCTCGGTAAAACAGACCAAACTGATTCTAATCAAAGTGATCTGAGCTGTTTTAAAGACCCAACATGCATTTTTGTGCATTGGGCTCTTTCATTAACGGATATAAAGATCCGCCAGTCTGCCATATTTTTTGACCGCAAAAAGAGATGGCTCCATGTGCTCTGAGTCATTATTTGGATTCAGACTCAGGAACACTACCAGAGTGTTTCAAGGGGGTTTTATCTTGACGTAGGTCTGCCTATGGCCTAGATTAACCTAAGTTAAATCAAGTCTCTCTCGCTCTGTTTAAAAAACAAATATGAA